AGTCTTTTCCACGCCCCTTATTTAGTATTTAGTAGATCCTTAACAAAAAAAAGAGGACATTGTACAAAACGCATAATGAAATAATACGGATTCTGAATCCTTCAAGAAATCAAAGGAGGGTTCCTGGGCCACCCCCTTTGTACGTGTGTCATATATACCGCAAGCTCGGTGATAAGAGGAAAAAAGGAGAAGAAATGAGAAAGATAACAAATTTGGAAACCGCTTTTCAATTCAAAAGCAGCAAAGAGTTAGGTAGTCGAAGGATACCTTTTGGGGATAGAGGGACTTGAACCCTCACAACTTTTAACGTCGACGGATTTTCCTCTTACTATAAATTTCATTGTTGTCATTATTGACATGTAGAGCGGGACTCTCTCTTTACTCTCGCCCGATTAATCAGTTATTCAAAAGATCCATCAGACTTTGGGGTCAATGATTTGATCAATAACTATTCGATTCTTATATATAAATTCTCTATATATATGGACTCGGGTTCTCATTAATCATTTGAAATCATTTGAAGCAATCTTTGAGTACGTATATTACGTATATATCTACGTATAGGTTTACCCTCGCCCTTTTTGAAGGTTCGATAGAAGGCTTCCTTTCCCAACGTAACGTAGCCGACCCCATTTGTTAGAACAGCTTCCATCGAGTCTCTGCACCTCTCCTTTTTTTTTATTATTCCCGCTTTCTGAGTCCCTCCTCGTTTTCGTAAAACAGGATTTGGCTCAGGATTGCCCCTTTTTTATTCCAGGGTTTCTCTGAATTTGAAAGTTATCACTTAGTACGTTTCCGTACTAAGGCTCAATCCAATTAAGTCCGTTGCGTCTACCAATTTCGCCATACCCCCTTTCTTTTTGTTTTGAGTTGAGATTTGTTTTCCTATTTTTGAAATTAGAATTAGATAGAGACCTATTCCTATATCTAAGGCGAAGGGTCTTCTATTTTGTTATGTTATTGCCCGCTTTCTTTCATCTCGATTCTATCGGAGACCCTCTTTATTCTAAAAGAATTCTACCATTTCTTTTCCCGCAACTCAATCCATATGGATAGATTCATATATTACCCAAGGTATATATGCTTCCTTTCTCTCATTTTTGAGATCTCATTTTGAATACTCGAACGGTCGGCTCTTTCTGTATTTTTTTTATCTTTCCTTAGGGCGAATGCTATGCTATATAACATAAAAAAATAAAATATTAATCTATATATGATTATATAATTCGAATAGAGTAGAATAGGTTTACTCCTTATTATAAAAATATAAAAAAATTAGATTAGAGTATACAAATAAATTTGAAAATTTATTTGATAGTATATAAGACGCAAATTTATATACAATAATAGAATTAATAATGAATACGGTAGGATATAGAACTGGTTAAGATTTTAAGATTGAACCATATTTTAGTTAATTGCTATAACCAGCTTTGCCATTAATATTAATTACGAATTGAATACGTAATGAAATAGAATTCAATATAAAAAAAAGAAATTCAAAAACTGGAAAATACCCGTTTGAATTCAATTCAATGAAAAAGAAAATCTTACCTCTTTTTTTTTTCTAATGAAAAGGAAGATATGGATTATGGGTATAATGGAGAAATAACGACCCGTTTTAGACTATACCGACCACTTTTTTCTATTAATTGTTATATTAATGGGTATGCTCTGTTCTATAATATCAAAGATTTCTTTGCATTTTTTTATTATATATTCTTTTTCTTTTATTCTATTTTCTATTAATTCTGAATAGCTAAGAATGAATTGAGTAGTTCATTTTAGTAGCCAAGACTCCCGCTGTTTACGGGCTTCCTATGCATATAAAATTTCTGTTTGTTAGTTTAGCCCGCTTAGCTCAGAGGTTAGAGCATCGCATTTGTAATGCGACGGTCATCGGTTCGATTCCGATAGCCGGCTTTTTTTAGATCGAAGGAGTTAGATCCCCGCAAAACAAACCCAAAGGGCTACCTTTTTTCATTTTTCTTTTTATGTATACAAAGATCCGAATATTGCTAGACTTCATCTCATTATTCTTTGTACTACAATGGAATAGTAGTACAATATTTCAACGCTTTCGCTTCATTTTTCGTTGAGTTCATTTTCAATTTTTTTTTTAGGTTTTTGAAGTTTAAATAAAAGGGGAGTTTTTATGTCGCGTTACCGAGGACCTCGTTTCAAAAAAATACGCCGCCTGGGAGCTTTGCCGGGACTAACTAGTAAAGAGCCTAGAGACCGTACCCGCGCCCCCCGCTTTAAGAAAAAATCTCAATACCATACTCGTTTAGAAGAAAAACAAAAATTACGTTTTCATTATGGTCTTACAGAACGCCAATTACTTAAATACGTTCGTATCGCCGGAAAAGCCAAGGGGCCGACAGGTGAAGTTTTACTACAATTACTTGAAATGCGTTTGGATAATATCCTCTTTCGATTGGGTATGGCTTCTACTATTCCTCAAGCCCGCCAATTAGTGAATCATAGACATATTTTAGTAAATGGCCGAATAGTTGATATACCAAGTTATCGCTGCAAACCCCGAGATATTATTACAGCAAGGGAGAAAGAAAAATCAAGAACTCTGATTCAAAATTATCTTAATTCATCCCCCCGGAGGAAATCAGCAAATCATTTGACTACTCAGCCACTCCAATGTAAGGGCTTAGTCAATCAAATAATAGATAGTAAATGGGTTGGTTTGAAAATAAACGAATTGTTGGTCGTAGAATATTATTCTCGTCAGATTTAACCCTAACTAAGATAACAACAAAACAGGGTTTCGGGCCCTTTTGCCCCTCTCCTTTCGCGGGCACGGAGTTAAAGTAAAGAGATCGGAGGTTTTTCTCTCATTCATGTATCATGGCATGGATAAGTAAAGAAATTTTTATCCTTGTATGCTCTTTCCAGCATTTTCCTAATGCCACAGAAATTAGGAAAAAAGAATCTATAGAAAGGGCGAATTCTTGGAATAATGGTATCCATTGTTATTTGATTTGATACATTATCACCATTAACATTACATTTCTTAATGGGCGGAAAGAGAGGGATTCGAACCCTCGGTAAACAAAGGTCTACATAGCAGTTCCAATGCTACGCCTTGAACCACTCGGCCATCTCTCCTACACAACGATTATGGCCCCGAAATCGAATAAACAGCGAGTCGCTCAAATTGGGTTGTTTTGTTAGGTGGGTTCGGACAACAAATTCAACTATCTATGTAAAAATAGAAGGAAAGCCTTTCATCAAACATCAAAGAAAGGCCTTTTTTTGAGCCTGTGAAATGCCACTATTTTTTGTGAAAAACTGTTAAAAACACAAGATATATCTATTCATCTTTGTTTGCGAAGAGAATGCTCCTACCCTTTTTTTTTTCTGCTATTTTTACCGAATTTAATCAATGAATGGGGCACGAATCGGGGTCTATCTTTTTTTTATACGATGACTCTGGTTAATGGATCCCTTTAGATGATGATTCTATTTAGACTAAAATTCCATTTCCATAAGAATTAGAAAAGGCAAATGACTTCCTTTCCCGTCTTAGATCTCCCAACAACAACCCCTTAGCCCATAGCTCTATTACAAATTCAAAAAGAAATCCCAGTAATTTATATATTTTACATTTGATTGTATACTTGCTTATGCACCCAACAAAGAGCGGGCGGTTGCTCTATTTTCGTCATAGAATGATTCAACTTCGCTGAAATCAGAGAAGTTCCATTGATTTTTATACCACTCCATGTGATGATGTGATGGGGGTGAAGGTGAATGGGATTTCTATATTTTTTCTTTTTATTGATTCCTGTCAAAAAAACATTGTACGGGGGGGTATCCATTTTTTTTTTTTTTAATGAGTCTCTTTTCTTTTTATGTTATTTTGCGTTGTACAATTCCTTTGTTTGTGGGATCATTTTCTCGCGAGAGGTAATGAAAAGAATTATAGAACGGATTGCTCTCTATGCCTAGATCACGGATAAATGGAAATTTTATTGATAAGACCTTTTCAATTGTGGCCAACATCTTATTACGAATAATTCCGACAACCTCAGGAGAAAGGGAGGCATTTACCTATTACAGAGATGGTGTGATTTGATTCTTTTTTTATCGCCCCCGTCCTTAGGAAAAAGGCACATGTATTCGGGATAGAAAGAAAAAAGATTCTTGAAAAAAATCTACGCTTGCTGAAGGTGAAGTTTTTAAATAACATAAGAACAATTCCTTCTGTCGTGTATCCCCGATTAATGCAACCTTAGGTGCTTTAATTGTCGATTGATTCTAGTATTAAGCGAAAGGTTAGACCTATGTGGGTTCTATTGTGGGTTCTATTCTCTAATGGGGGGAAGCCTATTCGATTCGACTAGTCCCAATAGGCGGCATAGGGGAAGAAGCACTACGTCTAGGAATCAACAACACGAAAATTTTGTTAGAAATGAGCCCTTGCCCTTATTCGGGACGAAGACGAATGGTTGGGACAAGAAACATCCATCTCGTTCGTACTTTGTATACACGTATAACCATCGAAGACTGTTGAAGTGCCCAATTACCAGGAATTTGTGGGCGTTGAGGACAAAGAAATTTTTAGAATTACCCTTTTTTTTATCTAGTACCAACACGCTTGATGTTAAGAAAAACTCTTTTAAAGGGGGGTTGGCTAGAGATTTCTTGTAAAAACACTAGCCCTGCTCAGTTAATAATGAGACAATTTCAATCTTTTTTGATTCCTTTTAGCACTCTCATTATAGACAAAAATGAAGGGAGGAGCCGTATGAGATGAAAATCTCACGTACGGTTTTGGAACGGAGATTCTTGAATCTTGAAATCGAATGACGACCGTAACGGATGTCGGCTCAATCCGAAGGAAATTATGCAGAAGCTTTGCAGAATTATTATGAAGCGATGCGACTAGAAATGGATCCCTATGATCGAAGCTATATACTCTATAATATAGGCCTTATCCACACAAGTAACGGAGAACATACGAAAGCTTTGGAATATTATTTTCGGGCGCTAGAACGAAACCCATTCTTACCACAAGCTTTTAATAATATGGCTGTGATCTGTCATTACGTGCGGCTATCTCCACTATAGAAAGAGGAAAAAAAGGAAAGTTAAGAGCAAAGCCACTATTAAATACTAGAACAAAAAAAGGGCTTGTTACGTATGGATCGTCCAAAACAACGATTTTTATCAGCTGTAGCAAGGAAAGAAACTTCGCAGAAGTTGAAATATGAAAAAAAAAGATATGCCTAGATGCTTTATTCTATGGATAAAGGATCTAATTGAGAGAGGAAGCGCCGTAAGGATAAATTTGCGAGGTTTTGAGCCGAGCCGATGCAATAAGAACTGTTTACTTATTACTTATCTCTGATATGATAAAAAAGTTAGGAATCCGCTTATGTAATCGAGCCGACCCCCTAAGATTAAGGTATTGAGCAGCGGTGTAGCATCAGATCCCAAAGATAGTAAGGCTTCTCTTTTCCTTCTTATGAATAGGAATAAAATGAATAAGAATAAAAGAAAAGTCTTTTTCAAAGATTCTATATCCATTTCTCTATGAAACTGAGATAGTTACCTGTAATACAATTAGTAGGATAAAAAGAAAATAATAGCGAAAAGACCCCGTGCTTTGGAGGATGGGAAAAGAGATAAAACTCAAATGAAAATAAGAAAAGAAATCATTAATAAAAAAGGAAGTTTAAAACTCATGGAATTCACCTCTTTTAGTGCATCCTAAATAACTGGGATAGATCTATCGGACATCTCTTTGAATGGATTAGATAGGATAAATGAACAAAAAAACGAAAAGTCAAAAGAATTGATTGCGGAGCCGTATGAGGTAGGAAACCCTCAAGTACGGTTCTAAGGGAAGGAATTGACCCACCTAGTCCTATTCCGACCGGGGAGAGCAGGCCATTCGACAGGGAGATTCCGAAATAGCGGAGGCTTGGTTCGACCAAGCCGCCGAGTATTGGAAACAAGCTATAGCGCTTACTCCTGGTAATTATATTGAAGCACAGAATTGGTTGAAGATTACGAGACGTTTCGACTAAGAAAAGAAGACTCTGTTTATTTATTTCTCTATTCTTCTCTTCTTTTGGGTTTTCGTTTTTTTTTTTTTTTCTATTTGTTAGAATTGATTCTTTATTGTCTCCATCAGTCAAATAAAAGGCATTCTTTTTCTGGGAAGACCCAATCAAAACCGAAGAATTTGATTTTCTTATATCCCTTCTAAAATCCGTTCTATTTCGTCGAACATTTTGTAAGGATAAAGGATAGACCGCTAGAGTAAGAAATATATGCGATTTTTTCTGGTATTTAAAACAGCCTTCGAATGACTAAATATAGACTAGAGCGTGGCATAGCTCGAAGTAATGTACCGACGCTAGTAATGTACTAACGAGTGCCTGCCCGCGCAATTTGTAATTTGGAATTCAAGTAATATGAGTTATTAATTAATAGAATTTTAATATTTTTTATGTAAGACATGAGGGAGCCCCCTCTAGGATCTAGGAACTTCGAATTGAAATATGCATAGGCTTGGTTTCACAAAAAAAGGGTTTTTGTGCCCATTCAAAGCCCCGAAAAGGTCCCTTAAGCGCCCGACAGCTATGTCATAATAGATCCGAACACTTGCCCCCGATCGTCTTCCCGATCATAATTGCTCTAGTGAATAACTAAAGAAAATAGATAGATGGGAGAAAGAAGGTACTCTAAAAATCTCTCATAGGTTCACTAATTACTGGACTCTTGGCGGGTCTCTTTGTATGTGTTGTCCGGAAAGAGGAGGACTCAATGATTATTCGTTCGCCGGAACCAGAAGTCAAAATTTTGGTAGATAGGGATCCTGTAAAAACTTCTTTCGAGGAATGGGCTAGACCGGGTCATTTTTCAAAAACAATAGCCAAGGGGCCTGATACTACCACTTGGATCTGGAACCTACATGCTGATGCTCATGATTTCGATAGCCATACCAGTGATTTGGAGGAGATCTCTCGAAAAGTTTTTAGTGCCCATTTCGGCCAACTCTCCATCATCTTTCTTTGGCTTAGTGGCATGTATTTCCATGGTGCTCGTTTTTCCAATTATGAAGCCTGGCTAAGTGATCCTACTCACATTGGACCCAGCGCTCAGGTGGTTTGGCCAATAGTAGGCCAGGAAATATTGAATGGTGATGTGGGCGGAGGTTTTCGAGGAATCCAAATAACCTCTGGTTTTTTTCAGATTTGGCGAGCATCGGGAATAACTAGTGAATTGCAACTCTATTGTACCGCAATTGGTGCATTGGTCTTTGCAGCCTTAATGCTTTTTGCTGGTTGGTTCCATTATCACAAAGCTGCCCCAAAATTGGCTTGGTTCCAAGATGTAGAATCTATGTTGAATCACCATTTAGCAGGGCTACTAGGCCTTGGGTCTCTTTCTTGGGCGGGGCATCAAGTACATGTATCTTTACCAATTAACCAATTTCTAAACGCTGGAGTAGATCCTAAAGAGATCCCACTT